AATGATGAGCCTGAGTAAAGGACTATCGTGATAGGATAAAATATGTAGTATAAATTAAACTACCTTCATTACATCTAACAGAATCAAACTATCACCCTCAAGCATCAAAAGCCGCCGTGCACCATACACCAAGATATAACAAATAAATCTCAACATAGAAAAGTAAGCTAAAATAAGCTAATGGGTTCATACCCCATAAATAGAGCACGAATCTCTCTTCTCTGATGCCCAGAAACTCAACTAAAATCCTTTTACTAATTACTTTAGTGGGAGGTGTATTAGTATCTGTATCCTCCAATTCATGGCTAGGAGCATGAATAGGCCTGGAAATCAACCTAATATCATTTATTCCTCTGATATCCAACGTCAAAAACATGTATAATACGGAAGCCTCACTAAAATACTTTATTGTACAAGTCCTAGCCTCAGCAACATTACTCTTCATGGTAGTAATGAAAACATTAACGGAAGACTTATTCACATTTGAAAGAAGAATATATACACCCATAATCATTTGTACCCCTCTCCTGTTAAAAAGTGGAGCTGCCCCCCTTCACTGATGATTCCCAGGAGTAATAGAGGGATTAAGATGAGAAAACTGTGCACTATTAATAACAGTGCAAAAAGCAGCCCCATTGATATTAATATCATACCTGATTGAAATCAATGCATTTACATTAAGAATTATTCTACTGTCAACAATTGTAGGATCAATTGGAGGGTTGAACCAAACCTCAATACGAAGGATCCTAACTTATTCATCCATCAATCACACAGGGTGAATACTTATTGCACTAACCACAAGCGAAGCCTTATGAATAGTATACTTCGCAATCTACTCAACACTAGCACTTACCGTTGTGTCTGCCATCAAACTATCTGGAGTATCCTTTATCAACCAAACCATATTAACAAATAAAGAGGCTACACTAATAAAATTTATAATATTTACATCATTACTATCACTGGGAGGGCTGCCCCCCTTCCTAGGATTCCTGCCCAAATGAATTGTTATTCAAGCCATAATTACAAATAATATGGCTCCGTTAGCAACAATCGTGGTAGTGACCTCACTAATCACCTTGTACTACTATCTAAAGATCTCCTACTCGAGATTTATAATTTTGAATACAGAACCAAAGTGAAACCTCAAGTCCCACAAACCCGAAACAACAAAAAACCTAACGGCAGTCCTCCTATCATCAATCTCTGTAACAGGAATAGTAATCTGTACAGCCATTGCTAACATCAACTAAAGAAGGCCTTAAGTTAAAAGCAAACTAATAACCTTCAAAGCTATAAATAAAGGGCTTCCTTTAGGCCTTGGTAAGTCCTAACTTACCCCTACAGAATTGCATTCTATAATCACAAAATGAATACAAGGCTCCCAAAAATCATAGTGGAAGGGCAACGTAAACGCCCCTAAATAGATTTACAGCCTATCACCTACTTATTAATCTCAGCCACCCCACTAATCTTCACCCGATGGTTCTTCTCAACTAATCACAAAGACATTGGAACTTTATACTTTGTATTCGGAGCTTGGTCAGGAATAGTCGGAACCTCTCTAAGAATGCTTATTCGAACAGAACTAGGACAACCAGGATCTCTAATTGGAGACGACCAAATCTACAACGTAATTGTCACAGCCCACGCCTTTGTAATGATTTTCTTTATAGTCATGCCGATTATAATTGGCGGATTCGGAAACTGATTAGTACCTCTAATACTAGGAGCACCAGACATAGCACTCCCACGAATAAATAACATGAGATTCTGACTTCTTCCTCCATCTCTTACTCTTCTTCTTACTAGTAGAACGGTAGAAAGTGGAGTAGGAACAGGATGAACTGTTTATCCTCCGCTTGCTAGAGGAATTGCCCACGCCGGAGCGTCTGTAGACCTAGCAATCTTCTCTCTACACCTAGCAGGAGTCTCATCTATCCTGGGAGCAGTAAACTTCATTACTACTACAATTAACATAAAGCCAAAGAGCATAAAGCCTGAGCGAATTCCTCTATTTGTGTGATCAATTGCCATTACCGCCCTACTTCTATTACTCTCCCTACCAGTTCTGGCAGGAGCAATCACAATACTACTAACAGACCGTAATTTAAATACATCCTTTTTCGACCCTGCAGGAGGGGGAGACCCAATCCTATACCAACACTTATTTTGATTCTTTGGACACCCTGAAGTTTATATTCTCATTCTACCAGGATTTGGTATAGTATCACACATCATTTGCCATGAAAGAGGGAAAAAGGAAGCATTCGGAAATCTAGGAATAATCTTCGCCATATTAGCAATCGGTCTGTTAGGATTCGTAGTATGAGCCCATCACATATTCACGGTAGGAATAGACGTTGACACACGAGCCTACTTTACTTCTGCGACAATAATCATTGCTGTACCAACAGGAATTAAAATCTTCAGATGACTAGCAACAATATACGGCACTCGAATAACATATAGAGCAGCTTGTCTGTGAGCACTAGGCTTTGTATTCCTATTCACAATAGGAGGTCTTACAGGAGTGGTACTCGCAAACTCATCAATCGACATTGTACTCCATGACACTTACTATGTAGTAGCACACTTCCATTATGTACTATCAATGGGAGCAGTATTTGCAATCATAGGAGGATTTGTTCAATGATTTCCACTATTCACCGGACTTACAATAAACCCAAAATGACTAAAGGCCCAATTTGCTGTTATATTCGTAGGAGTAAACCTAACCTTTTTCCCCCAACACTTCCTAGGGTTGGCCGGTATGCCACGACGATATTCAGATTACCCAGACGCATACACTACATGAAATATCATTTCATCAATAGGATCAACTATTTCATTCGTAAGAGTAATAATATTCCTATTCATCATATGAGAAAGAATTACATCAAACCGACCAATTCTATTCCCTACACACACGAGAAACTCTGTGGAATGACTACAAAACTTCCCACCAGCAGAGCACAGATACTCAGAGCTCCCAACTATTTCCCTAACTAACTAATTAGCCTCTAACGTGGCAGATAAGTGCATTGGATTTAAGCTCCATAAATAAAGTTTTAAACTTTCATTAGAAATAATGGCAACATGATTAAACCTAACACTACAAGATAGAGCATCACCCATCATAGAACAGTTAATCTTCTTCCACGATCATGCACTAATAATTATACTAATAATTATTACTGCAGTACTCTACACAATAATAATAATTATCCAAAACAAACAAACCAGACGATTCATATTAGAAGGACAAATAATCGAAACCCTATGAACAATTGCACCTGCAATTATCCTAGTATTCATTGCAATTCCATCCCTACGACTCTTGTACCTAATAGATGAAATCCATAATCCAGCAATAACGCTAAAAACAGTAGGACATCAATGATACTGAAGCTATGAGTACTCGGACTTTACAAAACTTGAATTTGACTCATACATAGTACAACAAGAAGACCAACCAATTGAAACATTTCGACTATTAGATACAGATAACCGAGTGGTACTACCAATAAACTCGCCGATCCGATTAATCGTAACAGCAGCAGATGTGCTACACTCATGAACAGTGCCAAGACTGGGAGTTAAAACGGATGCCACGCCGGGGCGACTTAACCAAATGAGATTTTCGATTAATCGTCCTGGCCTCCTATACGGGCAATGCTCAGAAATCTGCGGAGCAAACCATAGATTCATACCAATCGTAATTGAAAGTGTCTCAACAAACCAATTTATTAACTGAGTATCAAAGATAAGAGAATCATCAGATGACTGAAAGCAAGTGATGGTCTCTTAAACCAGCTCATGATACCCTAGCAAGTATCTCTGATGACAAAGGATTAGTTAATTATATAACATCAGAATGTCAAACTGAAATAATCATAAAGATATCCTTTTATACCTCAAATAATACCCATAGAATGAACATTACTATACATCACATTTTTAACAACTTTCCTAATATTTAACATCATAAACTACTTCGCCCAATTACCAAATAAACAAAGAAAAACAAAGGAATCTATTAATATCCACAAAACAAACTGAAAGTGATAAGAAATCTATTCTCAATTTTTGACCCAACAACAGAAATCAACAACCTACCACTAAACTGAACAAGAACGGCCATCGGACTTCTATTAATTCCAACAAGAATTTGACTAGTACCATCGCGAAACAGCATAATAGTAACTTTATTAATAAATAAACTACACCAGGAAATAAAAACAATCTTAAGAAAAGGAAACGAAAATAAAGGAAACTCATTCATCCTAACATCTTTATTCCTAATAATCCTAACAAACAATTTCCTAGGATTATTCCCATACATCTTTACTAGAACAAGACATTTAACCCTCACGCTAACCCTAGCCCTACCAATATGATTAAGATTTATATTATTCGGGTGAATTAAAAACACCAATCACATGTTTGAACACCTAGTGCCACAAGGAACACCGTCTATATTAATACCATTTATGGTCATCATTGAAACAATCAGTAACATCATCCGACCCGGAACACTGGCGGTACGACTAACTGCAAACATAATCGCAGGACACTTACTGTTAACCCTGCTAGGAAACAACGGACCTTCTATAAGACACACTCTACTAACTGTATTAATTACTGCACAAATCCTCCTCCTAATCCTAGAAGCCGCAGTAGCAATCATCCAATCATATGTATTTGCAATCCTAAGAACCCTATATTCTAGAGAAGTCAACTAATGTCAATACACGAAAACCATCCATTCCACATAGTAAACAAAAGACCATGACCCCTTACAGGTGCCATCGGAGCAATAGTAACCCTAATAGGACTAATCAAATGATTCCATCAATATGACGATAGCTTACTAGGAATCGGAGCAATCATCACTGTTCTTACTATAATTCAATGATGACGAGACGTGACCCGGGAAGGAACATATCAAGGCCTACACACAAAGATAGTAACAACAGGCCTACGATGGGGAATAATCCTATTCATTGTATCAGAAGTCCTATTCTTCGTGTCATTCTTTTGAGCATTCTTCCATTCAAGACTATCGCCAACAATTGAACTAGGATCAACTTGACCCCCTGCAGGAATCCAACCATTCAATCCACTACAAGTTCCTCTTCTAAATACAGCAATCCTACTAGCATCTGGAGTAACTGTAACATGAGCACATCACGGACTACTAGAAAACAACGCCACTCAAGCAACCCAAGGCCTTTTCTTCACTGTCCTACTAGGGCTATACTTCACCGCACTACAAGCATATGAATATCTTGAAGCACCATTCACAATTGCAGACTCAGCATACGGATCAACCTTCTTTGTAGCAACAGGTTTCCATGGTCTACATGTAATTATTGGAACAACCTTTCTAACTACGTGCCTATTACGACACACAACATTACATTTCTCATCAAACCACCACTTCGGATTTGAAGCAGCAGCATGATACTGACACTTCGTAGATGTAGTTTGATTATTCCTATACATCTCAATTTACTGATGAGGAAGATAAAATAATATTTATCTAATACAAGAGAGTATACTTGACTTCCAATCAAGAAATTTGTGAAAACAAGATAAATAATAATAATAGTTACAACAGCAGCAACAGTAACCCTCATCCTATCAGCAGCAATTATAATTTTAGCAACCCTAGTCTCAAAAAAAATTAATGAAGACCGTGAAAAAAGATCCCCATTCGAATGCGGATTCGATCCAAAAAATTCTGCACGACTACCCTTCTCATCACGATTCTTCTTAATTGCAGTAATTTTCATAATCTTTGACGTAGAAATTGCCTTGCTCCTGCCAATACCCATCACTATAATAACATCAAACATAAAATCGTGACTAATTGTTAGATCAGCATTCCTACTAATCCTCATTATCGGGCTATACCACGAATGAAACCAAGGATCCTTAGAATGAAGAAACTAAGGGGCTATAGTTAATAATAACATTTGAGTTGCATTCAAAAAGTACTACCCATCAGTAGTTAGTCTCACCTAGTATAACAAGCGAGAAGCAAACATTGCAATCAGTTTCGACCTGATCTTAGATAATATGATTATCCTCACTTTAATTTATTTAACTGAAACCAAAGAGAGGTATATTATTGTTAATAATAAAACTGAATAAATAATTCCTGTTAAGGAAGTGACAGAAAAAGTGAATGCTGCTAACTTATCACTATAGCGGTTAAAATCCGTTTACACTTCTATATTTATATAGTTTAGAATAAACATTACACTTTCACTGTAAAGACAAAGATACTCTTTTATAAATATACTTAAAGGCAATATATACCTCGTCGACATCTTCAGTGTCGCGCTCTAAACATAAGCTATTCAAGTTAAAACACAAGAACAAATAACAGAATAACAATTCACATAACAAAAAACCCTAAAAACACCTTTAAATTATTATATTGAAACCACTGATTAATCCTACCCAGATTAAAAAGAACTCAATACAAACCCTGACCACCAAAAAACTCTATCCAACCAGAATCAAAAACCCTTGTCGCCTTATACCCCACTTCCAAAGGTCTAAAGGAAACACCATAGGTAGAAAAAAAGGGCATAAACCACATAGAACCAGAAAACGAAGAAACTCCATATAAATATATAGAAAATAACCTATCACCAAAGACAAACCCAGCAATCTCATAACCTAGCCAACCGCCTAAGAATACCACAAACAAAGTAAGGAACCTTAAATAATAAGGCAAACAAATCACAGAAGGGGTGGGACAAATCAATCACATGAGAGAGCCTCCGCCAAAAATAGACATAATCAACAAACCAACCATACCAACTATTATACTATGGTTGGTCTCAACCATAGAATATGAAGGAACGAAATTAAAGTCACCACACAAAACAAAATAAAACAAACGAAAAGAATAACAAACCGTCAAACCCGTAGACACAAATAACAAAAAGAAACCAAAAACATTTACATATCTCATAGAAAACATCTCCAAAATAAAATCCTTAGAGTAAAATCCAGCCAAAAAGGGCATCCCACAAAGAGCAAAATTAGAAACCATTAAACTAGAAGAAGTAAAAGGCATATAAACGGACAAGCCCCCTATAAACCGGATATCTTGAGAATCCCCCATAGAATGAATAACACCCCCAGCACACATAAATAACAAGGCCTTAAACAAAGCATGAGTCAATAAATGAAAAAAGGCTAAACCAGAAAGACCAATAGAAATAGTTATAATTATAAGACCTAATTGTCTAAGAGTAGACAAAGCAATAATCCTCTTCAAATCAAACTCAAAGTTAGCCCCAAGGCCTGCTATAAACATAGTCAAACCCGAAACTAACAATAAAAAAACATTTAACCAATACCCAAAGGAGGGGCTAAACCGGATAAGAAGATAAACCCCTGCAGTAACCAAAGTAGAAGAATGGACCAAAGCAGACACAGGAGTAGGAGCAGCCATAGCCGCAGGCAATCAAGAAGAAAAGGGGATCTGAGCACTCCTAGTCATAGAAGCCAAAACAACAAGAAAAGAAATTAACTCCATCTCAAAAGAACTTGATAAAAACTCCAAATAATAAATAAAACTCCAACTACCAAAATTAATCATTCAAGCAATAGCCATCAACAAGGCAACGTCGCCGATCCGATTAGACAAAACAGTCAACATACCAGCACCATAAGACTTCACATTCTGATAATAAATCACCAGCAAATAAGAAACCAAACCCAAACCATCTCAGCCCAACAAAATGCTAATTACATTAGGGCTAATAATCAAAAACATCATAGAAATGACAAACATCAAAACCAGTGAAATAAACCGAATAATATTTAAATCACCAAACATATAATCATCTCTATAAAGAATAACCAAAGAAGAAATAATAAACACAAACCCCATAAACAATAAAGATATCCAATCAAACAAGAAAGTCATAATAATAGATCTACCATTTAACGTAATAATATTCCAATCAATAAAATAAACCAAATCATTTATAATAAAATATGAACCTAAAACACAGCAAACCCAACCTAAGATAAACAGAAAAACAAATCTAACAAAACAAATAGACATAAGCATAAATCTAAAATATACAAATATATCATCGGCACCACAAACCAATATTTTCCCCTTAAACTATTTAGATACCTAAACCCAAAAAACAGAAACATCTACCCTCAAAATAATCAAATTTAACGGAAACCAATGCAAAAACAATAGCAAGAACTCACGAACATAGCCTAAAGAGCAAGAATAAATCCCAGAGTAAATGGATCCATGCTGACTATAAGAATATAAATAAAGAGTATAAGCAGCACTAAAAAAAGATAAAAAAATTAAAACAAACATAAGACATCATGACCAAGAAACCAAGCTACTCAACAAACCAATCTCCCCTAAAAGATTCAAAGAAGGAGGCGCCGCCATATTACAAGATCTCAATAAAAATCACCACATAGCCATGCTAGGTATCAAATTAATCAAACCCTTATTAATCAAAAGGCTCCGTCTACTAAACCGCTCATAAGAAATATTAGAAAGACAAAAAAGACCGGAAGAGCACAAACCATGTGCCACTATCAAAGCAAAAGATCTGCAAACCCCTCAATAATTCAGAGTTATAATACCACCAATAACTATGCTTATATGAGCTACAGAAGAGTAAGCAATTAATGACTTCAAGTCAGTTTGTCGTATACAAAATAAACTAACAAAGAGGCCCCCAACTAAGCTCAAAGCAACCCAAACAACACCAAACTTAAATCCAAATTTAAACAATACGGGAAAGGTACGAAGAAGGCCGTAACCACCCAACTTCAACAAAACACCAGCCAAAATCATAGACCCAGACACCGGGGCTTCAACATGAGCCCTAGGAAGTCATAAATGAACCATAAACATAGGCATCCTAACCAAAAAAGCAAAAACCATACAAAGATAAAACAAACCGCCAACCAAATATCTATTCCCACTCAATGTAAACAAACATAAAGAGCCCAAAGAATTGTAAATAAATAAAATACCAACTAACAAGGGAAGGGAAGCTAGCAACGTATAAAACAATAAATAAATACCGGCCTGAACACGCTCAGGTTGATACCCTCAACCCAAGATTAAAAAAAGAGTGGGAATCAGTCTACTCTCAAAGAAAATATAAAATGAGAGTAGACTGATTCTTCTAAAAGTACAGTACAATAAAATAGTAAGAACAATAACAACAAAGAGAAAAAACCCAGGAAAATACTTTAAACGAAATACAGATTCTCTGGCTAAAACCATAAGTACGCAAATCCATAAACTAAGAAGAATCAAGCCATAAGAAATCAAGTCACAGCCAAAAATATAACCCAACCCTCCTCAACAAAAAAAATAAGGAAAGAAAAATAAATAAATAAAAGAAACAAAAAACATTATAGAACAAACTAGTCACCAAAATCCAGGGAAAAGACATAAAGGGGTCAAAAAAATCAAGAAACAAAGAAACCTTAACATTGAAGAACTCTATAAGATTGAAAATAATCATTACCATGACTACGAATCATAGAAACCAAAATAGACAGGCCCAAAGAGCCCTCACAAACAGAAAAAACCAAAAAATAAACAACAAAAAATAAACTGTAATTAAACCTACACAAATAAAAATAAATAGAAAAATAAAGAACCAACACAACAAACTCCAGTCTCAACAAAGTGATTAACAAATGCTTCCGACTAGAGGAGAAAGCCCAAATACCACAAAAATAAGAAACAAAAAAATATAATCACATTGGCATTAAATAAGTTTTAATAATTTAATAAAAATATTGGTCTTGTAAACCAAAAATAAGGAATAACCTTTTAGAGCTTCAGAGGAAAGGCATCATCACCATTTCATTAATCCCCAAAACTAACATTTTAAATAAAATACCCCCTGACATAACAAAACTATTTATATCAATAAGAACAGCAACAAGACTAATATTTACACAAATAAAACACCCCATAGCCATAGGACTAATACTACTAATACAAACAATTATGGTATGCCTAATCAGAGGAACAATATACAGAAGCTTTTGATTTTCATACATCTTATTTATAATCATAATCGGAGGAATACTAGTACTATTTATGTACATAACAAGACTAGCATCAAACGAAATATTCTCACCTTCAAATAAAATACTAATAGCCTCATCAATTATTCTACCCGCCCTAGTATACATGATACCAACACTAACAAACAACAAGGAAATAAGAATTCACAATACAATAACAGAAAACGAAGTCACAACCACAACAACCGTTATATACAACCAAATAATAGGAACAATAACAACAATGCTAGTAATCTACATATTATTAACACTAATTGTGGTTGTAAACATCATTAATGTATCCAGGGGACCTTTGCGACACACAAGATAATGAATAAACCCACACGAAATAAACACCCTCTATTCAAAATTGCAAATAACGCCCTGGTAGACCTACCAACACCATCAACAATCAGAGGATGATGAAACTTTGGGTCCCTGCTAGGAATCTGCCTAGTAGCACAAATCGTAACAGGGCTATTCCTGGCCATACATTACTGCCCAAACATTGACACCGCCTTCAGAAGAGTAAGACACATCTGCCGAGACGTAAATTACGGCTGACTACTACGAACGCTACACGCAAATGGAGCTTCCCTATTCTTCGTATGCATTTACCTACACACAGGACGAAACATATACTACGGATCCTACAACTTCACCCACACATGATCCGTAGGAGTGGCAATCTTTTTCCTAACTATAGCAACAGCATTTATGGGTTACGTACTACCATGAGGGCAAATATCATTCTGAGGTGCAACAGTAATTACAAATCTCCTATCAGCAATCCCCTACGTAGGCAAAGAAGTAGTCCAATGAGTATGAGGGGGATTCGCGGTAGATAATGCCACACTCACACGATTTTTTGCACTACACTTCCTAATACCGTTCGTGATTGCAGCAATAGTGCTAATCCACCTACTATTCCTCCACCAGACAGGATCAAACAACCCCCTAGGATTAAATAAAAATACAGACAAAATCCCATTCCACCCATACTTTACAGTAAAGGATGTATTTGGATTCACCCTAACCCTCATACTACTAACTGTATTAACCCTAAAAGAACCATACATCCTAAGAGACCCAGACAACTTTACACCTGCAAACCCCCTAGTAACCCCCGTCCACATTCAACCAGAATGATACTTCCTATTCGCCTATGCAATTCTACGATCAATCCCCAATAAATTAGGAGGAGTCATTGCACTAGCGATATCAATCGCAATCTTATTCATCATACCAACTAACAAATCAAAATTCCGAGGAACACAATTCTACCCAATCAACCAAATTCTATTCTGAACAATAACAAACACTGTAATCCTACTAACATGAATTGGAGCACGGCCAGTAGAAGACCCTTACATCCTAACAGGACAAATCCTAACAACAGCATACTTCATATACTACATAATAAGCCCCATAACAACAAACCTATGAGATAAAATAACAGATTAAAAGTTAAAAAGCTATAGACAAAGCCTAATGTCTTGAAAACATTATGAAAGAAGTTCAAATCTTCTATTAACTTAACATACTTAAATTAATGCACTATAACAAGGAAAAGATAAAACACTTAACACCAATAAAAAACAAAAGATAATTCAACGAAAGCGGTAAAAATCTCTTCCAAGCCAAATACATCAACTTATCGTAACGGAACCGAGGAACTGTACCACGAACCCAAATAAATAAAAAAGAGACAAAAGCAAGCTTAACATAAAAAAAGAAAGAATAAAGATCACTACCCAAAAAAAGGATACAGAACAACAATCTCATAAAAAGAATACTTGCATACTCAGCCAAAAAAATCAAAGCAAATCCACCACTACCATACTCAACATTAAACCCTGAAACAAGCTCAGACTCACCCTCAGCAAAATCAAAAGGTGTACGATTAGTCTCAGCTAAACAAGAAATAAATCAAATAAACGACAAAGGAAGAGAAAGAAAAATTAACCACAAATAAACCTGAAAAAAATAAAAATAAGCCAAATTATAACTACTAACCAAAATAACGAAAGAAAGTAAAATAAAAGCCAATCTTACCTCATAAGAAATAGTTTGAGCCAAAGCACGAAGCCCTCCTAACAAAGAATAACCAGAATTAGAAGACCACCCAGCAATCATAACAGTGTACACCCCCAATCTCGTACAAGCCAAAAAAAACAACAAACCCAACTCAAACGAAATAAATCCACTTAAATAAGGGATCAACAACCAAACCAACAAGGAGAGAAAAAACCCAAAAATAGGAGAAAAATAATAAATTAAATAGTTAGAAACAACAGGAAAATATTGCTCCCTAGAAAATAATTTAATGGCATCGCTAAAAGGCTGAAGAATACCAATAAATCCAACCCTATTAGGACCCTTACGAATGTGGACATAACCCAAAACCTTACGCTCCAACAAAGTAAGAAAAGCCACCCCAACTATAACAAAAATCATTAACAACAAGAAAATAACAACAAGAAAAAAAAGATCAAGCATATACTACTTGTAAAATAAAAATTTCACATTAATAGATTCTAAATCCAATGCACTTATCTGCCAAAATAGTACAACATTAACAAACCCCAATTAATAACTGAAATTATTCCAAATATCCGGTCCTCTCGTACTAAGATATAAAACAACATTATAGATAGAAACCAACCTGGCTCACGCCGGTCTGAACTCAGATCATGTAAGATTTTAAAGGTCGAACAGACCTAATCACTTTCAGCTCCTGCACCGAAAATTCACCTTAATCCAACATCGAGGTCGCAAACCTCCCCGCCAATAAGAACTCTCAAGGAAGATAACGCTGTTATCCCTAAGGTAATTTAATCTTATAATCAAAATAAATGGATCAAAAAAATATACATAAATATATAAAAGCAAAGAGGAGTTAAATACTATTCCTCCCATCACCCCAACAAAACAATTATTCCCACTCAATGTAACATAAAACAAACAACGAATAAATAAGAAAATTGTCAAACTCTATAGGGTCTTCTCGTCCCATAAAAACATTTAAGAATTTTAACTCAAAAACCAAATTCAATAAACCAATACCTTTAAGACAGCTTATGTCTCGTCAAGCCATTCATACCAGATCACAATTAAAGAACTAATGATTATGCTACCTTTGCACGGTCAAAATACCGCGGCCCTTCAACTTTAAAGTCAGTGGGCAGGCCATACTTCAGAAACTAACAAGAAAAGATGTTTTTGTTAAACAGGCGGACATAAAATTTTGCCGAATTCCTCAAAAGCAATTAACACTCCCGTCCCTTCACAAAACAACCAACAAAATTTACTAATTACACAATAATTACTACACAAACCAAAAGTAAAGAAAACATTTCAATAAATAACTTAAATAACATAAAAATTAAAAAAAGAATAAATAAAATTTTAACATAATCAAATAGAAAATCACTATAAAATCCACAAAACTAAATTAAACCACAACCTATTATAAAAGCAAAACAAGGAGCTAATCCCCCTCAATCTTAACATCAAATAAAAATAAATAAACCAACAACAGAAATTAAATAAGATGTATGAATTAAATTCATTTCTTGAAAAACCAGAAACCACTAAAGACGAATAACATTTCACTACCAACCACCTATTATTAATACTAATGAAACAGTAACTAACATAAGCCATTAACTCCTTTAAAATCGGGAAATAAAAATAAATAATAAAATTCAATGAACCCTGATACACAAGGTACGACAAACAAAATCAACTTTTAAGAAATCAATAAACCTCCTATCAACCCCTCACGGTACAAATAACCTATAGTAAAAAAATTAAATCACAAAACAATACAACAACAAAATAATATTTTAATTAACAATAAGAAACCACATAAATATAAAACAAGACAATCAACAAAATCAGACCATGCCGAATCGCACGACATAATAATTCAGCGTAAATGAAAACCCAACTAACAGGAATGATCTGATATCAATCCAGCCGCACCTTCCGGTACAACCACTTTGTTACGACTTATCTCATTATAATAAACAAACGAGAGCGACGGGCGATGTGTGCATATCTCAGAACCAATTATCATAATAACAATCTACAAATCATTACAACCAAATCCAATTTCATGTCAATATTAAAACCAACAATCCATAAACAAATAACAATGTAATCCATCATTCCACTTAAAAACAAGCTGCACCTTGACCTGAAATATATCAAAATAAAGAAACCAGAAAATTAAAATAACCTCTAAAAAGATAATCAATAAACGGCGGTATACAAACCATAATCAAATAAGTAAGGTCCAACGCGGACTATCGATAACGGGACAGATTCCTCTGGACGGAATGAGATACCGCCAAATTCTTTAAGTTTCAAGAACATAACTAATACTACTCAGGCACAAAAATTAACATTCTAAAATAATAGGGTATCTAATCCTAGTTTAAAAATAAAATTTCATAGCCTCCAAACATAAACAAAGACAAACAAAAACAATAAAAATTTCACCTAAAAATAATCTAAACAAAATCAATCCAAATAAATAATATAACTACCTTTAATACCAACCCCGTTCAAGCGCCTCCAAGGTATAACCGCGGCTGCTGGCACAAAATTTAACCGAAACTAAAATGTATTGCTAAATACAAGAATACTTGATCAACCAATAATAACTAATGAGAAGTACAACCCAACCTTTCAAGCCCATTTAGAGCCTACAAAGCAAAATCACGCACACACTTACATATAAAACAAACAAAAAATGAACGAAAAAGCAAGAATAAAACTTTACCTTTACCTACAGAGTAACAAAGCAACATGGGACACATTAAAGAAAACCTGGTCAAACCA